ATTTATAATTTTATTAAAAATTTATAAATAAAATTAATATATAAATTAATTTATTATTATGTAATTGTATTTAGTATAGTATTAACTTTTTTTATTAAATATTTATATATATAATATATTTATAAATTTTAAATTAAATTTAAAAATAATATATGAATAATATATTTTTTAAATTTAATTTAAAATTTACATTAATCATTTATTATATAATATATATATATATAAATATATTATTTATAATTAAATTCATACATTATATAAACATATATATATATATAAATTAATAATATATTTATATATATATATATATATATATTATAAATAATATTTAATTATATACATAAATATTTATATAATTATACATCTATTAATATATAGATTAATGTTATTTATATACTGATCTATTATTTATATAAATTAGGGTTTTTTTAGAAATATTAAATAATTTATAATTAATATTAAATTATTTATTATATAGATAATATATATATATATATATAAAAAAAAAAAAAAAAAAAAAAAATTTAAAAAAAGTTAATAATATTTTTATTTTATATATATATATATATATATTATAAATAATATTTAATTATATACATAAATATTTATATAATTATACATCTATTAATATATAGATTAATGTTATTTATATACTGATCTATTATTTATATAAATTAGGGTTTTTTTAGAAATATTAAATAATTTATAATTAATATTAAATTATTTATTATATAGATAATATATATATATATATATAAAAAAAAAAAAAAAAAAAAAAAATTTAAAAAAAGTTAATACTATTTTTATTTATGTTAATACTTAGTATATTATAATTGTATATATATATTTATATTTATTTATTTATTAAAAATAAATTTTAAAAATAAATTAGGGGTTTATTTAATTTTTATTTATATTAATAATTAGTATATTATAATTGTATATATATATATATATATATTTATTTATTTATTAAAAATAAATTTTAAAAATAAATTAGGGGTTTATTTAATTTTTGTTTATGTTGATAATGTTAAAAATTTATTTAATAAATTGTTTTTTTTTATATAATATATATATATATATATATATATATATATATATATATATATAAATATTATTTTAGTATAAAAACGTTGACTTAATACTTATATAAATTATTTAAATAATTAATATATTATTTTATTTTTATATAATTAATTTTTATTAAATAATATTATTTAAATTAAATTAATTAAATATATAAAATAATATATTAATTATTAAAATAATATTTAAAAGTTTTATTTTAGCTTAAAAATTTATTTTTAATTTATATTATATGTAAATTTTTGTATGAATTTATATTTATTTAAAAAGTAAATATATTTTATTTATTTGCAATAATTAATATTATTAATTAAAGAAATTTAAAAATAGAAATATTAATTAATATTGACAAAATTTGTGCCAGCAGTTGCGGTTATACAAATAATATAAGTAAATTTTATTAATAAAAGTTAAATTTAATAATTTAAAAATAATATTTAATTTATTAGGTGAAATTTTAAATTAAAAAATTTTTTATTATAAAAATTAATTGAGACTAAAAAATTTTAGATAAAAACTAGGATTAGATACCCTATTATTTAAAATATAAAATAAATTATTTGAGTAGTATTAGATATATTCTTGAAACTTAAAAAATTTGGCGGTATTTTAGTCTATTCAGAGGAACTTGTTTTATAATCGATAATCCGCGATGTACCTTACTTAAAATTGTAAATCAATTTATATATCGTTGTTATTAGAATATTTTATAAGAATAAGAATTTTCTATAATTTATATAAAAATTAATATCAAATCAAGGTGTAGTTTATTTTTAAGTATAAATGAGTTACAATAAAATTTATTTATGTGGATTTAAATATGAAAAATTTAATAAAATTGGATTTGATAGTAAAATTATAAAGATTAATAATTTGATTTTAGCTCTAAAATATGTACATATCGCCCGTCGCTCTTGTTATTAAAATAAGATAAGTCGTAACATAGTAGATGTACTGGAAAGTGTATCTAGAATCAATTTAAAGCTTATTAAGTAAAGTATTTCATTTACATTGAAAAGATTTTTGTGCAAATCAATATAAATTGATTATTAATTATTAATTAATTTTTTTTTTGATAAAATTTAAATATTAAAAATAATTATAATATAAAAAGTTTAAGTATTTTATAAAGAAAAAATAATTTTAATAATAGTTTATTAGTATTGTGAAATAAAATTGAAATATAATGAAAAATTTTTATTGTAAAAGAAAATTTTATTTATTGTATCTTGTGTATCAGAGTATATTAAATAAAAAATATTTATATATTTTTCTCGATTTTAAAAGATTTAATAAATTATAAATGTTAATGTGATAAAATTATATTTAATAATTTATTAGAAATGAAATGTTATTCGTTTTTAAAGGTATCTAGTTTTTTAAGAAATAAATTTAATTTAGTATTTAAAATTTATTTATTTATTTTAATAATTAAATAATTTTTAAATATAAATATTTTATGGGATAAGCTATAAAATAAATTTTTATAAATAATGAATAATATTTAAAATTTTATATGTTTAAAAGTATCAATTTTTATTAAGTTTGTTATAAATTAATTTTATTTATAAATTATTTATTATATTTTAAGTTTTTATTAAAATATTTATTTTAATATTAAAAATAAAGAAATAATGATATAATTAGTATATTAATTTTGTAATAATAAATTTATAAATGAAAAGTTTATGTAAAGAATTCGGCAAAAATAATGTTCGCCTGTTTAACAAAAACATGTCTTTTAGAAATTAATTTAAAGTCTGACCTGCCCACTGATTTTTTAAATGGCCGCAGTATATTAACTGTGCAAAGGTAGCATAATCATTAGTCTTTTAATTGAAGGCTGGAATGAATGGTTGGACGAAATATTAACTGTTTCATTTAAATTTGTAATAAAATTTTATTTTTTAGTTAAAAAGCTAAAATATAATTAAAAGACGAGAAGACCCTATGAATCTTTATATAAGTTATATTTTAATTTTATAGATGATTTTAATTATAATATGTTTTTATATTTTATTGGGGTGATATTAAAATTTAAAAAACTTTTAAGTTTTAAATCATTAATTTATGAATAAATGATCCATTTTTAATGATTAAAAATTTAAGTTACTCTAGGGATAACAGCGTAATTTTTTTGGAGAGTTCATATCGATAAAAAAGATTGCGACCTCGATGTTGGATTAAGAGATAATTTTAGGTGTAGCCGTTTAAATTTAAAGTCTGTTCGACTTTTAAAATCTTACATGATCTGAGTTCAAACCGGCGTGAGCCAGGTTGGTTTCTATCTTTAATAAATTAATATATTTTAGTACGAAAGGATTGAATATATAAATAATTTTATTTTAAATTAAAGAATATAAATAATTATTTATAAACTATTTTGGCAGATTAATGTAATAAATTTAGAATTTATAAATGTAATTTATATTACAAATAGTACTTGTTTTATATAGAAATTATTTTATTTTTAATTATAAGTTTAATATTAATTATTTGTGTTTTAGTGAGTGTTGCTTTTTTGACTTTATTAGAACGAAAAGTTTTAGGATATATTCAAATTCGTAAAGGTCCTAATAAAGTTGGTTTAATAGGTATTCCTCAACCTTTTTGTGATGCGATTAAATTATTTACAAAGGAACAAACTTATCCTTTATTATCTAATTATATTTCTTATTATTTTTCTCCTGTATTTTCTTTATTTTTATCATTATTATTGTGAATATGTATGCCTTTTTTTATTAAATTATTTTCTTTTAATTTAGGTTTATTATTTTTTATGTGTTGCACTAGATTAGGAGTTTATACTGTTATAATTGCTGGATGATCATCAAATTCTAATTATGCACTATTAGGAAGATTACGTTCTGTTGCTCAAACAATTTCATATGAAGTTAGTTTAGCTTTAATTTTATTATCTTTTATTTTTTTAATTAATAATTATAATATATTAAGTTTTTATTATTATCAAAAATATTTATGATTTTTTTTTATACTTTATCCTTTAGTTTTTATTTGATTAACAATTTCTTTAGCTGAAACTAATCGTACACCTTTTGATTTTGCAGAAGGAGAATCTGAATTAGTTTCTGGATTTAATGTTGAATATAGAAGAGGGGGGTTTGCATTAATTTTTTTATCTGAATATGCTAGAATTTTATTTATAAGAATATTATTTTCATTAATTTTTTTAGGGGGGGATGTATTTAATTTTATATTTTATTTTAAATTAATATTTATTTCTTTTATATTTATTTGAGTTCGAGGAACTTTACCTCGATTTCGTTATGATAAATTAATATATTTAGCTTGAAAAGGGTTTTTACCTTTTTCTTTAAATTATTTATTATTTTATGTTGGTTTAAAAATTTATTTATTTATTTAATTTATATAATATATATTAGTAAAGTTAATAGAAAATTTTAGTTTCTATATTATGTTTTCAAAACATATGCTTATTCAAGCTCATTAACTATAAATTAATTTAATAAATTATCTCATCATTTTGAAATTAAAGGGTTTACTAAGTAGTATAAAAAATATAATACTGTTAAAATTTGTCCAATAATAATAAATGGATCTTCTACAGGACGTGCTCCAATTCATGTTAAAAGAATTACAATTGTAACTATATATCAAAATAAAATTTGATTAATAGGATAAAATTCAATACCTCGAAATTTTATTAAATTATAAAATGGTATAACTATTAAAATAGCAATTGATATTACTAATGCAATTACTCCTCCTAATTTATTAGGAATTGATCGTAAAATAGCATAAGCAAATAAAAAATATCATTCAGGTTGAATATGAATTGGAGTAACTAAAGGATTAGCAGGAATAAAATTATCTGGATCTCCAAGTAAGTAAGGATTTCATAATGTTAATATTGTTAATATTATTAATAATACAATAAATCCAACAATATCCTTATAAGTAAAATATGGGTGAAAAGGAATTTTATCAATATTAGAATTTACTCCAATAGGATTGTTTGATCCTGTTTGGTGAAGAAATAATAAGTGAATTATTACTATTGCTAAAACAATAAAAGGTAGAATAAAATGAAAAGTAAAAAATCGTGATAATGTAGGGTTATCAACAGAAAATCCTCCTCAAATTCATTGAACTAGTGTAGTTCCTAAATATGGAATAGCTGATAATAAATTGGTAATAACAGTAGCCCCTCAAAAAGATATTTGTCCTCATGGGAGTACATATCCTATAAAAGCTGTTGCTATTACTAAAAATAAAATAATTGTACCTCTTAATCATGTTGTTGTAAATATATAAGACCCATAATATATACCTCGTCCAATATGTAAATAAATACAAATAAAGAAAAATGATGCACCATTAGCGTGTAAGGTTCGTAACAATCATCCATAATTTACATTTCGACAAATATGATCAACTCTATTAAAAGCTATACTAATGTCTGCTGTATAATGTATTGCTAAAAATAATCCTGTTAAAATTTGAATAATTAAGCATAATCCTAATAGTGAACCAAAGTTTCATCATATAGAAATATTAGATGGTGATGGTAAATCTACTAAGGCATTATTTATAATTTTGAAGATGGGATGAGAAGTTCGTATTGGTTTGTTCATTAGTTATATTGATCGTAGTGGTCCATAGAATAATTTTGTAATTTTGACAGATGCAATTATTGTAATTAATAAATAATTAATTAATAAAATTGTAATTATATTTCTTGGATAATTATAAAGTTTAATTAAATTAAGAGAATTTTCTGAAATATAAGAATTTAAATTTGAAATTGAATTTATTTCATTATTAATAGAATTAAAAGAAGATAATATTTTATCTATGAAAAAAATTATTATTATTAAAAAAATTAATCTAATAATTGATAAAAAAATTATTTTTATGGATAGAGAAAATATTTCATTAGAGGCTAATGATGTTATGTAAATAAATAAAACTAATATTCCTCCAATAAAAATTAAAAATAAAATATATGAAAATCAAAATCTTTTAGTTATTAAACCAGTAATACAGCACACTATGATTGTTTGAATTAAAAGTATTAATCCTATACTTAAGGGATGATTTATTTGTAAAAAAATAAATCTAAAAATTAAGGTTAATCTATATAATATGAGTTGTATAATATCAAGAAGTAGTTTAATTAAAATATTAATTTTGGAGATTAATGATAAAGAATTATCTTTTTTCTTGAAGTTTAAAAAGAACTTATTCTTATTTTTGATTTACAAGACCAATGTTTTTGTTAAACTATTAAAACTAATGATAATATTTATTAATTGGGGAATACCTTTTTTTTTAATAATTATAGGGGTTTTTAGATTTATTTCTAATCGTAAACATTTATTATCAATATTATTAAGTTTAGAATATATTGTATTATCTTTATTTTTTATATTATTTATTTATTTAAATATAATAAATTATGAAAATTATTTTAGAATAGTTTTTTTAACATTTAGAGTATGTGAAGGTGTTTTAGGACTATCAATTTTAGTATCAATAATTCGAACTTATGGAAATGATTATTTTCAATCTTTTAATGTATTACAATGTTAAAAATTTTATTTGTATTATTTTTTTTATTTTCTTTTTGTTTTATAAAAAATATATTTTGAATGGTTCAAAATTTTTTATTTATTATTATATTTAGTTTAATTATGTTAAATTATTTTAGAAATTATTGAGTTGGTATTTCATATTTTTTAGGTATGGATTTACTTTCTTATGGTATAGTTTTATTATCCTTTTGAATTTGTACATTAATATTAATGGCTAGTGATTATGTAAATAAATTTGATAATTATAAAAATTTATTTTTATTAAACATTATAATTTTATTGTTATTATTAGTTTTAACATTTATAAGTATAAATTTATTTATATTTTATTTATTTTTTGAGAGTAGCTTAATTCCTACATTATTTTTAATTTTAGGTTGAGGATATCAACCTGAACGATTACAAGCTGGTATATATTTATTATTTTATACTTTATTAGTTTCTTTACCTATACTCATTATTGTTTTTTATTTATATAATAGTTTAAATTCTATAAATTTTTATTTAATAAATAATTTTGATTTTAATTATTTAATTATATATTTATTTTTGATTTTGCCTTTTTTAGTTAAAATACCTATATTTTTAGTACATTTATGATTACCAAAAGCTCATGTTGAAGCTCCAGTATCAGGATCAATAATTTTAGCTGGAATTATATTAAAATTAGGAGGATATGGATTATTACGGGTTTTTAGTTTTTTACAATATATAGGAATTAAATATAATTATTGATTTATTAGAGTTAGTTTAGTAGGAGGGGTTTTAGTAAGTTTAATTTGTTTACGACAAACAGATTTAAAAGCTTTAATTGCTTATTCTTCAGTTGCTCATATAAGAATTGTATTAAGAGGTTTAATAACAATAACTTATTGAGGAATTTGTGGTTCTTATACTTTAATAATTGCTCATGGTTTATGTTCTTCTGGATTATTTTGTTTAGCAAATATTAGTTATGAACGATTAGGTAGACGAAGCCTATTAATTAATAAGGGATTATTAAATTTTATGCCTTCTATAACATTATGATGATTTTTATTATGTTCTGCTAATATAGCTGCCCCACCTACTTTAAATTTATTAGGAGAAATTTCTTTATTAAATAGAATTGTAAGTTGATCATGAGTAACAATATTAATATTAATTTTTTTATCTTTTTTTAGTGCTTCTTATACTTTATATTTATATGCTTATAGACAACACGGTAAATTATATTCTGGGGTATATTCATTTAGAGGAGGATTAAATCGTGAATATTTATTATTATTTTTGCATTGATTTCCTTTAAATTTATTAGTATTAAAGTCTGAAATAAGTTTATTATGATTATAAATTTAAATAGTTTAATTAAAATATTGATTTGTGGTGTCGATGATATGAATTTATTCATTTTAAATTATGAAATATTTATCAATTTGTATAATTAATTTTGTTTTGATTATTTGTACAAGAATTACTTTTTTATTATTATCTTTATATTTTATTTTAAATGATTTAATTTTTTTTTTAGAATGAGAAGTGGTTTCAATTAATTCTTTAAGAATTGTTATAACATTTTTGTTTGATTGAATAAGTTTAATATTTATGTCTTTTGTTTTATTTATTTCTTCTTTAGTAATTTATTATAGAAAGGAATATATAAGTTTAGATATTAATATTAATCGTTTTATTATATTAGTTTTATTATTTATTTTTTCTATAATAATATTAATTATTAGTCCTAATTTAGTAAGAATTTTATTAGGTTGGGATGGATTAGGTTTAGTATCTTATTGTTTAGTTATTTATTTTAATAATGTAAAATCTTTTAATGCAGGAATATTAACAGCTTTATTAAATCGTATTGGAGATGTTGCTTTATTAATAGCAATTGCTTGAATATTAAATTATGGAAGTTGAAATTATATTTATTATTTAGAGTTTATAAAAAATGATAAAGAAATAATTATTGTTGGTAGTTTAGTTATATTAGCTGCTATAACTAAAAGAGCTCAAATTCCTTTTAGTTCATGATTACCTGCAGCTATAGCAGCTCCAACTCCAGTTTCTGCATTAGTTCATTCTTCTACTTTGGTTACGGCAGGAATTTATTTATTAATTCGGTTTAATTTATTATTAATTAATTCTTTTATATCTCAATTATTGCTTTTATTAGCAGGATTAACAATATTTATATCTGGTTTAGGTGCTAATTTTGAATTTGATTTAAAAAAAATTATTGCTTTATCTACATTAAGTCAATTAGGATTAATAATAATAATTTTATCAATAGGATATGAAAAATTAGCTTTTTTTCATTTATTAACTCATGCATTATTTAAGGCATTGTTATTTATATGTGCTGGAGCTATTATTCATAATATAAATAATTCTCAAGATTTACGTTTAATAGGAGGATTAAGACTATATATACCTTTAACTTCTGCTTGTTTTAATGTAGCTAATTTAGCTTTATGTGGAATACCTTTTTTAGCGGGATTTTATTCAAAGGATTTAATTTTAGAAGTTGTTTCTTTAAGTATAGTAAATTTATTTATTTATTTTTTATTTTTTTTTTCTACTGGTTTAACGGTATGTTATTCTTTACGTTTAGTTTATTATTCAATAACAGGTGATTTAAATTGTAATGCTTTAAATGTTTTAAATGATGAAGGTTGAATTATATTAAGGGGTATATTGGGATTAGTAATTATAAGAATTATTGGTGGAAGAATATTAAGTTGATTAATTTTTATAACTCCTTATACTATTTGTTTACCTTATTATTTAAAATTTATAACTTTATTTGTGTGTATTATAGGAGGATTAATTGGTTATTTAATATCTAAAATTTCATTATTTTTTATTAATAAATCTTTAAATAATTATTATTTAAGAATATTTGTTGGATCTATATGATTTATACCTTATATTTCTACTTATGGAATTATTAATTATTCATTAAAATTAGGAATAAACGTTGTTAAAAATTTTGATCAGGGATGATCAGAATTTATGGGAAGACAAAATTTATATAATCAATTAGTTAATTATTCACAATTTAATTATATTATTCAAAATAATAATTTAAAAATTTATTTATTAATTTTTGTATTATGGATTATAATTTTATCTTTATTTTTAATTTTATATTTAAATAGCTTATAATTAGAGTATAACATTGAAGATGTTAGGGAGATTTATTAAATCTTTAAATATTAAATAACTTATTTTAGTAAATAAATTATTTATAAAAAAAATATTTTTATTTTTACAATGAAAATGTAAGGTTTTAATTAAACTATATAAATAGAAATATAAATGGAATTTAACCATTAAAATAAAAAGTTAGCAGCTTTTATTTGAATTTCATATTTCTTTAATTGGAATTATAATTCATTTTTATCATTAACAGTGATATACCTCTATTTTGGTTTCAATTAAAATTTAAAGAATAAGGGTATAATTACCTAAGATTAGGTCGAAACTAATTGCAATTTATCGCTTCATATTCAAGGTGAATTGAATTAATCAATTATTTTTGAATGCAAATCAAATGTTATATATTTAACTATAACCCTAATTATTAATTTAATTTGATCAGTTTAATATTCCTTGATTTCATTCATGATATAAACCTAAAAGTAAAATAATAATAAAAATTACAGAGGTAATAGTTCATATTATTAAATTTGAATAATTTATAATTAAAATTATTGGTAAAATTAATGCAATTTCTACATCAAAAATAAGAAAAATAATTGTAATTAAAAAAAACTTTAAAGAAAAAGGTAAACGAGAAGAAGATATTGGATCAAATCCACATTCAAAAGGAGATCTTTTTTCTCGATCAGCATATCTTTTTTTAGATAAAATAGTAGCTAATAATATTACTACAATTGATAATATAATGATAATTAAAGATATTAAAGTAATAGAAAAAATTATTTATATTATTATCATTTAATAAACCTTATGATTGGAAGTCATATATACTTTTATACTATATAAATAAATTAACCTCCTCATCAATAAATTGATACATAAAGGAATAACCAAACAATATCTACAAAATGTCAATATCATGCAGCTGCTTCAAATCCAAAATGATGATTTTTTGAAAAATGATTATTTAAATGACGAATTAAACAAATTAATAAAAATGTAGATCCAATTAAAACATGAAGACCATGAAATCCTGTTGCTATATAAAATGTGGATCCATATACTGCATCTGCAATTGTAAATGGGGCTTCAATATATTCATAAGCTTGTAAAATAGAAAAATATACTCCTAATAATACTGTAAAAAATAATCCTTGTGTAGTTTGTGAAAAATTTCCTTCCATTAATCTATGATGAGCTCAAGTTACAGTAATTCCTGAAGCTAATAAAATAGTTGTATTTAATAAAGGAATTTGAAAAGGATTAAATGGTTCAATACTTATTGGTGGTCAAATAGCCCCTAATTCAATAGCTGGTGATAAACTACTATGAAAAAAAGCTCAAAAAAATGATGAAAAGAATAAAATTTCAGATACAATAAATAAAATTATTCCTCATCGTAATCCAGTTGTTACTATAAATGTATGTAAACCTTGAAAAGTTCCTTCTCGTGAAACATCTCGTCATCATTGATAAACAGTTAAAATAGTAATTGTTGTTCCTAATAATAATAATGAATTATTATATTGATGGAATCATTTTACTAATCCTGAAACTATTGTTATTACACCAATTGCACTTGTTAATGGTCATGGGCTATAATCTACTAAATGAAATGGGTGATTTGAGTGTGTTGACATTTTAAATTACTTCACTAGAATATAATGTTCTTAAAACAGCAAATACATAAGATTGAATTATAGCAACAGCAGATTCTAAAATTAATAATAAAATTTGTGTAATTAATAAGATTGTAATAATTATATAAGATAAGGATGGACCAGTATTTCCTAAAAGAGTTAAAAGTAAATGACCAGCAATTATATTAGCTGTTAATCGTACTGCTAAAGTACCCGGTCGAATTACATTTCTAATTGTTTCAATACACACTATAAATGGTATTAAAATAGGAGGAGTTCCTTGAGGCACTAAATGAGCAAATATATGTTGTGTATGATTTAATCATCCATAAATTATAAATGCTAATCAGAGTGGTAAGGCTAATGTTAATGTTATAACTAAATGACTTGTTCTTGTAAAAATATAAGGAAATAATCCTATAAAATTATTAAATAAAATTATTCTAAATAATGAAATAAAAATTAATGTAGTTCCTTTTTGATTTGGATTTCCTAATAAAGTTTTAAATTCTTTATGAAGAGTTAATAAAATATTATTTCAAATAATATGGTATCGTGATGGTAAAAATCAGTATATAGAAGGGATTATTAATAATCCAATAAAAGTTCTTAGTCAATTTAATGATAAATTAAAAATACTAGATGAAGGATCAAATACAGAAAATAAATTAGTTATCATTTTCAATTTATAGATTTTGTGCAAATTTTATGAGATAATTTAGATTTAGGTATTGAAGGTAAATAAATAAAATAATTTATTATATTAAATAATAAAAAAATAATTGAAAATAATAAAAATAGGCTTAATCAACTAATAGGAGCTATTTGTGGAATTAAAAAATATTAATAAATTTAATAATTTTAGTTTGACATACTAATGTTATATATTTAACTAATTTTTTTAATTTTTTTTTAATTTTTTTTTAATTTTATTTTATTTTTTTTAATTTTTTTTTAATTTTATTTTATTTTTTTTTAATTTTTTTTTAATTTTTTTTAATTTTTTTTAATTTTTTTTTTAAAATTTTTTTTTAATTTTTTTTTAATTTTTTTTTAATTTTTTTTTAATTTTTTTTTTTTTTTTTTTAAAAATTTTTTTTAAATTTTTTTAAATTTTTTTTTCATTAAAAGTAATTGCTAGATTACTATAACATGGTTTAAGAGACCAGTACTTGCTTTCAGTCATTTAATGATTATTTAATTTATATTAGAAATTCATTTAATAAAGAAATTTATTGGAATACTTTCAATTACAATTGGTATAAAACTATGATTTGCTCCACAAATTTCTGAACATTGTCCAAAAAATAATCCAGGTTGGTTAATTAAAAAGTTTGTTTGATTTAGTCGTCCTGGAGTACCATCAATTTTTACTCCTAATGATGGAATTGTTCATGAATGAATTACATCTGCAGATGTTACTAAAATTCGAATTTGGGAATTTATAGGTAAAATAATTCGATTATCTACATCTAATAATCGAAAACCGTTTGTTTTTAATTCGTTAGTTGGAATTATATATGAATCAAATTCAATATTTAGAAAATCTGAATATTCATAACTTCAATATCATTGATGTCCAATTGATTTTAATGTAATTGAAGGTTCATTAATTTCATCAATTAAATATAATAGTCGTAAAGATGGGAAAGCAATAAATAATAAAATAAAAGCAGGTAAAATTGTTCAAATTACTTCAATAGTTTGACCATGAAGTAGATAACGATTTCTATAATTATTAAAAAATAATATAGTTATTATATAACCTACTATTACAGTAATTATAATTAAAATTAATAATGCATGATCATGAAAAAATGTTAATTGTTCTATAAGTGGAGAAGCTCTATTTTGTAATCCTAAATTTGCTCATGTTGACATTTTATTATTTCTAATAAAAGTAAAATACTTTATTTATGGAGCTTAAATCCATGGCACTAATCTGCCATATTAGAAATTTGATAGTAATGGTAACTCTGAATAACTATGTTCTGCTGGAGGGATATTTTGATATCATTCAATAGATGAATTAAGTTGTATAGGATAAATTACTTGTCGTTGTTTAATTATACTTTTTCAAATAATAATTATAAAGAAGATAATTCTTACTAATGAAATTGTAGAACCAATTGTTGAAATTAAATTTCATGCTGTATAGGCATCTGGATAATCAGAATAACGTCGAGGTATTCCTGCTAGGCCTAAAAAATGTTGTGGAAAAAAGGTTAAATTTACTCCAATGAATATTATTAAGAATTGACTTTTTAGTCATTTATTATTTAGTGTTAATCCTGTAAATAAAGGATATCAATGAACAAATCCTGCTATAATAGCAAATACTGCTCCTATTGATAGTACATAATGAAAATGTGCAACTACATAATAAGTGTCATGTAAAATAATATCAATTGATGAATTAGCTAAAATTACTCCCGTTAATCCACCAACAGTAAATAAGAATACAAACCCTAATGCTCAAATGATTGCAGGAGAATAAACTAATTGTGTTCCGTGAAGAGTTGCTAGTCAACTGAAAATTTTAATACCAGTAGGAATAGCAATAATTATTGTTGCAGAAGTAAAATAAGCTCGAGTATCTACGTCTATTCCTACTGTGAATATGTGATGAGCTCATACAATAAATCCTAATAAACCAATTGTTAATATAGCATAAATTATTCCTAAAGAACCGAATGTTTCTTTTTTTCCACATTCTTGACTAATAATATGAGAAATTATTCCAAATCCTGGTAAAATTAAAATATAAACTTCTGGGTGACCAAAAAATCAAAATAAATGTTGATATAAAATTGGGTCTCCTCCTCCTGCAGGATCAAAAAATGATGTATTTAAATTTCGATCTGTTAATAATATTGTAATAGCTCCAGCTAAAACTGGTAAAGATAATAGAAGAAGAAGGGCAGTAATTGCTACAGATCATACAAATAAAGGTATTCGATCATATGTAATTCCTGTTGATCGTATATTAATTACAGTTGTAATAAAATTTACAGCACCCAAAATTGAGGATATACCAGATAAATGGAGAGAAAAAATTGCTAAATCAACGGATGCTCCACCATGTGCAATATTTCTTGATAGAGGGGGATAAACTGTTCAACCAGTTCCGGCTCCATTTTCTACCATACTTCTTACTAGTAATAAAGTTAAAGAAGGTGGAAGTAATCAAAAACTTATATTGTTTATTCGTGGAAAAGCTATATCAGGAGCTCCTAATATTAAAGGAACTAATCAATTTCCAAATCCTCCAATTATAATAGGTATAACTATGAAAAAAATTATTACAAAAGCATGAGCTGTTACAATTACATTATAAATTTGATCATCACCAATTAAGGCTCCAGGATGTCCTAATTCAGCTCGAATTAGAATTCTTAATGAAGTTCCTACTATTCCTGCTCATGTTCCAAAAACAAAATATAATGTACCAATATCTTTATGATTAGTTGAAAATAATCATTGTTGCGATTAAATGGCTGAATTTTAGGCGATAGATTGTAAATCTATATATAAGAGTTATTTCTTTTTAATCAAAAAAATTTTTAAAATTGGTTTTATAGTCAATAATGATATTAGATTGCAATTCTAAAGGAATAATATATTAAATTATTAAAACTTAAAAGATTATTCTTATATTTATAGCTTTGAAGGCTATTAGTTTATTTAACTTAAAGTTTTAAATTAAATAATATATAAATCTAATAATAAATAACCCAAAAGTTGAAATAAATGATAATAATAAATAAATATTTATAAATAAATTATTTCAATAAATATTGAAATTTCAATTATTTTCATAATAATTTAATATAAAAGCTGTATAACATAATCGTAAATAAAAAAATAGTGTAATTAATGTTATAATAATTATTGTTGTTAATATAAATAATTGATTATTAAATGTTAAATATTGAATAGTTAATCATTTAGGAATAAATCCTATAAATGGAGGTAGACCTCCTAATGATAATAAATTTAGAAATAATGAAAATTTAAATGTTTTATTAAATAGAAATAATGAGAATAATTGATTAATATGGTATAATTTAAATATATTAAATATGAAGATTATATTAAAAGATAAAAATCTATAGAATAAAAAATAAGTAATTCATAAAGATTCATTAGAATATATTCTTATTAATATTCAACCTAAATGATTGATAGATGAAAAAGTTATTAATTTTCGTAATGATGTTTGATTTAATCCTCCTAGGGATCCTACAATAATTGATATTAAAATACAAAAAAATAATAGTGGTTTAATAATTAAATAAGAAATTAATATTAATGGACCAATTTTTTGTCAAGTTATTAAAATTAATCCATTAATTCAAGTTATTCCTTCTATAACATTAGGGAATCAAAAATGAAATGGAGCAGTTCCTCTTTTTATTAATAAAGAGGATAAAACTATTAAATTAATTCTATTATTTTTATTATAAAATATAAAATTATTTTTATATAAAAATAAAATTGTAGAAAATAATAGAATAGAAGAAGCTAAGGCTTGAGTTAAAAAATATTTTAATGAAGCTTCATTTGATATTAAATTATTATCATTTATTAGGGGGATAAATGATAATAAATTAATTTCTAGTCCTATTCAAGCTCCTAATCAAGAATTAGATGAAATAGTAATTATTGTTCTTATGATTAAAATAAAAAAGAATAAAATTTTTGATGTATTATTAAAAATTAAAAAGAAAAGGATTAAAACCTTTATGAGTGGGGTATGAGCCCAGTAGCTTATTTAGCTTATCTTTTTAAAATTATATTTTAGTGTATGATGCACAAAAGTTTTTGATACTTTTAGAAATAGTTTAATTCTATTAAATATAATGAATGTAATAGTAATTACATGATTTATCCTATCAAGATAATCCTTTTATCAGGCAATTCATT